CCTTGTGGAGCGAAAAAGGCACTATACTGGAGCTCCACAGAGCTCCTGATAATATCCATAAATGACTTGTTTTTGGTAAGAGACGAACATTACCATATTTATATTCAGGTGCATGGTACACATCGGTACTCCAGTGCATTTCTCCCTCTGAGTCAGAATAAATATGTTTTCGAACTTTCTCTTTAACTTTATTAAAATAAAAACCGAAAGTAGATGTTCCAGCGCGAATCTCCGCAATCACTTGTTCTGATTCTACATATTGATCATTTTGAACTAAAAGAAAACTTTTGGGTGGAATATTCACATTATGTAGAATATCGTGATTCTCAATAGTTACATACAGGTCTGTATAACATAGAAAAGCAGGATGCCCATGACGTGTACGTGTGAAATGAGCCAAATCCTCATTGAATTTGATTTTTCCATTGAAAGGAGCTCGTACATGTTCTGCAGTACCACCTGTGAATACTCCACCGGTATGAAAAGTTCTTAATGTTAGTTGAGTCCCCGGTTCGCCGATTGATTGACCCGCAATAATGCCTACTGCTTCTCCCAATTCGACCAGATCGCCATGAGTGGGACTCTGACCATAACATAATCGACAGATCCAAGATATACTCCTGCAAAGAAACGGGGTTCGAATATATATCGGTTGTGTTCGAAAGGTTATGAATCTAGTGACAAGTCCAATCCCAATATCTTTATTTTGGGCAGCAATGCAACGTGGACCCATATATATATTGTATGCTAATACACGACCAATTAGTGTTTGGATCCAAATCCTTTCCGTCATCCCATTTATAGGACTCACGGAAATGCCTCGGATAGTGCCACAATCTGTTCTACGTACAACAATGTGTTGAACTACTTCAACAAGTCTACGCGTAAGGTATCCAGCGTCTGATGTTCGTACAGCAGTATCCACAACTCCTTTACGGGCTCCGTAGCAGGAAATGATATATTCCGTTAAAGAAAGTCCTTCGCGTAAATTGCTTTGAATCGGTAAATCAATCATTTGTCCTTGGGGATCCGACATTAATCCTCTCATACCTACTAATTGGTGTACCTGAGATGCATTTCCTCTAGCTCCCGAAAAGGACATTATATGGACTGAATTAGAAGGATCAGTCATCCTAAAATTAGGATGCATTTCTTGTCTCAAATATTCACTTGTAGCATACCATATCTCAATGGATTGGCGTAATTTTTCTACTGTGTATACATTCCCGTAATGATGATGCTTTTCTAAAATCAAACTTTGTTGTTCAGCATCTTGGACTAGCCACCCCTTAGAAGGTACTGTTAAAAGATCATCAATTCCTAATGAAATGGATGTAGCAGTGGCTTGCTGGAAACCCAGAGTCTTTACTTGATCCAGGGTGTGCGATGTATATGCCATTCCGAAGTGATCTATTAATCTGCTAATAAGTCGTTTCATGGCAGCCCCATCTATCACTTTATTGTGAAAGAACAGATCAACCCATTCTGCCATAAGTACCTCCATATTCCGCTGAGTAGGATTCGACAATTTGGGTTGGGATTAGTGATTCGAAGACCTCTTTTACTGGATCTCGATTCACGTAGAAATTCAGGAATTCTCATTCCAGTTGAACCGGAGAGATCCAAATTCCCGCGGGTATTCCATAATTACTTAGCTTAGCTTAGGTACCATATGAGTAGGCCCGACAAAACCCCTGTATGGCTTCTTCTATTTCTCGATAAAAAGAAATATGACCAACAGTGGTTCTTTTGTATATACAAAGGATTTCTTTTTTTATACTTCTTACTATTAGACAGTGCCCATAAATTTCATGATAGGTACCCAAAGATTCATATTGAACTTCGATAGGAACTTCTCTTGAGGCAATGACACGTTGATTTAGTCGCCACCGAAGCCACAAAGGACTATCTAAATTGATTCGTTTCTGCTGATAAACTACAAGTACATCATAGGAACTAAAAAAAAAGGGCCCTTTCTCTTTCGTAGTATACTTATAGTTATAATCGTTAACTGTTTCATTTTGATAGTTTCTGCAATTCCATGGATTATACCTATTTGCACAAATACCTCGACGATTCCCGATCGTTAATACATAGAGTCCAATAAGCATATCTTGAGTTGGTACCGAAATGGGGTCTCCAATAGCCGGAGAAAAGAGATTCATATGAGAAAACATAAGTAAACGAGCCTCTGCTTGAGCTTCCAAGGATAAAGGTACATGAACAGCCATTTGATCCCCATCAAAGTCTGCATTGAATCCCTTACGAACTAATGGATGTAAACAAATAGCACGTCCACCCACTAAAATGGGCTGGAACGCCTGTATGCCTAATCTATGCAGGGTGGGCGCTCTATTCAGCAATACAGGATGCCCCTGCATAACTTCTTGAAGTATTTCCCATACAATGGGTTCTTTTTCCCGAATTTTACTTTTAGCAATTCCTATGTTAGAAGCGACATGCCGTCTGATTAAATCACGAATTACAAATGTCTGAAAAA